ATAGGAAATATTTGAATCCTATTGGATTTCATTCCAATTGAGTAGTATACCCTTTATTACTACTATATTTATCGAAGTTGAGGAATCAAGGAATTTTTCCTACAGATTCTGAGAATTCGATAAGTTTTTTTATCCCTCGAGTCTTCGAAGATCTTTCTTTGCTTTGAAGAAAAGTTTTCTATTGAGAATTTCATTAATCGGTCGTACCTGTATTGGAGTAATATGAATGACTCGATATTCACTCGGTTTCTGGGCAAGAATCCTAAGATTCTGTAGGAGAGATGGCCGAGTGGTTCAAGGCGTAGCATTGGAACTGCTATGTAGACTTTTGTTTACCGAGGGTTCGAATCCCTCTCTTTCCGTACCTTCACCTAATTCACCAGGGTTACCAACCGCAATGTATTAAATCAAAGAACAATTATTGATACCATTATTCCAAGAGTAAGACCCTTATTTGATAGAGATTCTTCCTAACTAATTACTGCGGTACGGAAATACCAATACCGACCAGAAAGAGTAGAAAGAGATGAAAATCTCACTACCGACCCATTTGTGATATGTGAATGGGAGAAAAATCCGGATGAAACCCCCTTTTACTTGACTTTTGCGAAAAAAGGGGGGACAAAATTGTCCGAAGCTTTGTTATTTTAGTTAGGTTTAGGTCTGACGGGAATAATATTCTACGACTAGTAACTCTTTGATTTTCAAACCGACCCATTTCCTATCTATTATTCGATTTACTAATCCTTTATATTGGGATGAGTGAAAAGTCAAATGTTTTGTCAATTTCTTGCGGGGGGATGAATCAATATGATTTTGAATCAGAGCTCTGGATCTTTGTTCATCCCTCGTAGTAATAATATCTCGGGGTTTGCAGCGATAACTCGGGATATCTACTATACGACCATTAACTAAAATATGTCTATGGTTAACTAATTGCCTGGCCCCAGGAATGGTCGAAGCCATACCCAACCTAAAAAGGATGTTATCCAAACGCATCTCAAGTAGTTGTAGTAAAACCCGACCCGTTGACCCTTTAGTTTTTCCAGCGATATGAACATATCTAAGTAATTGTCGCTCTGTCAGACCATAATGAAAACGCAATTTTTGTTTTTCTTGTAGACGAATACAATATTGAGATTTTTTCCTGAAACGCGATTTCTTTCTTCTAAGATGACTTCCGGGTCTAGGTCTTTTACTAGTTAGTCCCGGTAAAGCCCCCAGACGGCGTATTTTTTTGAAACGAGGTCCTCGGTAACGAGACATAAAGACTCCTTTTTTCTTTTTTTTTTTTTATTGAAATTTTATTTTATAAAATAAACCTAGATTCAGGCTGAACTAAACGATAAACGAAGATAAATCTACTGAAGTGAAATACTACAAAGAAGAATGAGATGAATTGGATCAATATCTGGATTGCTTTGTATATATGTATATATGTACATATATACATATGTATATATATATACATTTAAGGAGGAAGTTAAAGATCCTTTTCTTGATTTGTTCTGTAGAGATTTAACTGCCCCAATCCGTTTTTTATTCATAGTTGGAAGTTCCCGCGACATAATAGATCGGTGATCTTGTAAAAGAAAAAAGGGTAGGAGTCTTTTCAATATTCCTTGATCTCAAGGAAACACTATCAATCATGGAAAAAATCGGACAAATAGAGAAAAGCCGGCTATCGGAGTCGAACCGATGACCATCGCATTACAAATGCGATGCTCTAACCTCTGAGCTAAGCGGGCTCGCATAACAGAAACAGTGCATAGGAATTCGGTAAACTACCGGGACCCTTACTATCATTAATTATTCATTAATTTTTAATAATCATCATTAAGTATTAACTAAACTACTAGTGACTTAACTACTATTAACTATAAGATTATGAATAGTCAATTCATATGAATTGAAACAGCCAATTCATATGAATTTTATAGAATTCTATGAAATCCAATATGGTTAATTAATATTATAAGAAGCTTCTTATATAGTTTCTATATCTTATATAGTTAAGAATAGATATAAAATATCTATTTAAGAATGGATGAAAGATAATATCTATATACTAATATCAGTATTAGAAATTTCTATTTCTTTTCTTTGATTTGATTTCAAATTTCTTTCCTTTTGAATTGAATTCAAAATGCAAAATAAAATATTAGACTCTAACTATATTAGTTAGAATTAGTTATAGCGGATTCTATATTCTAATTCTATTCGAATTAGAGCGAATCGGTCCTAAGGAAAGGATAAGATACAATCCGGATCATAATGAGATCTTCCCACGATTTCATTCGGAAAGAGGGGAGATAGAACGAAGAAAAAAAAGAAGAATCAATATCGACCGTTCCAGTATTCCAAATCGAGCAGGAAAAATGAGAGGTAGAGAGACATGTATATGTGGGAAATATCCATCCATATTGAATTGCGGATACATCAATGATAGAATCATTTCTGATTGGACCAGGTTCCCCGATAGAGATGAAAGAAGATGGGTAAGAAATAGAAGCAGACACTGATTTGATATAGAAATCAGTATCTAATGAATTCAATGGTTCCAACATAAATGAAAGAGGGGGGATCACAATGATTTCTCGGCGGGGATATGGCGGAATTGGTAGACGCTACGGACTTGATTGGATTGAGCCTTGGTATGGAAACCTACTAAGTGAGAACTTCCAAATTCAGAGAAACCCTGGAATTAAAAATGGGCAATCCTGAGCCAAATCCTGTGTTCAGAAAACAAGGTTCAGAAAGCGAGAATCAAAAACAGAAAAAGGATAGGTGCAGAGACTCAATGGAAGCTGTTCTAACAAATAGAGTTTACTGCATTGGTAGGGGAATTCTTTCCTTCTATCCAAACGACAGAAAGGATGACCTTGTCTACGTACGTATACATACTGAAACATCAAACGATTAATCACGACTCGAATCAGTCTTTTTTTATATGAAAAATTTCAGAATAGAAGGATTGTGATTTGATTCCAAGTTGAAGGAAGAATCGAATATTCAGAGATCAAATCATTCATTCCCGAGTCTAATAGATCTTTAGAATAACTGATTAATCGGACGAGAATAAAGATAGAGTCCCATTCTACATGTCAATACAGACAACAATGAAATTTATAGTAAGAGGAAAATCCGTCGACTTTAAAAATCGTGAGGGTTCAAGTCCCTCTATCCCCAATAAAAAGGCCCATTTTCCCCCCCAACCATTTATCTCTCTTTTTTGTCAGTTCTTCAAAATTCGTTATGTTTCTCATTCACTCTACTCTTTCACAAACGGGTCCGACCAGAAATGTTTCTCTCTTCTCTTATCACAAGTTTTGTGATAGATATGATGTACGTACGTACGTACAAATGAACAGATAATGAATGGGCTGGGCAAAGAATCTCCACTATTGAATCATTCACAGTAATATCATTACTCTTATACAAAGTCTCCTTTTTTAAGGTACAAGAAATTCCAGGACCTAGGTAAGATTTTGTAATGTTTTTTGAGTCTCTTTAATTGACATAGACCCAAGTCCTCTAGGAGGATGATGCATTGAGAATGGTCGGGATAGCTCAGCTGGTAGAGCAGAGGACTGAAAATCCTCGTGTCACCAGTTCAAATCTGGTTCCTGACACGTGGTTAATGTATCAAAAGGAGATTCATCCAAACGAATCGATATGGATCCCGATCCATATTTCTTAATCGTCTAGACCACGATACACACTTATCCATCTAGGTATATAAATAGATATTCTCTTTTTTTATTTGAAATGGGTAAGTAAGGTAAAGAAAAGAATGAAATTCTATTACCTCTTCCTTTTTGTTTGTTTATACTGTACCTCCTCCCGCTCAAAAAGAATATTAATACTTCATACATATCCGAAGTTAGTTGGCTTGGATTGGATGAAAAACCCAAAAGTCTAGTCTAGAGAGAGGAGTTGAAGGATAGAAATAGACAGGATTCATTTCAGATACAGTACAAAAAAAAATCCGATTCTTTTCATTTCTTAATTTCATATTTTCTTTCATATTCTATTTCTTCACTCCCTTCTACGCGACTTTCCAGGGCCCGTCTAAGTGATGTGCGCGGTACAAAGTTCATGGTGCAGAACTCTTTTTTTCTTTTTTTGATTCATCCTATTGGCTCTACTCATCCGAAATAGATATCTTCCAAATTGGGAAATATCAATGAAGCCCCTTTCCTTTATTAGATTAGCCCATTCATAATACGAATTAGAGTCCGGTTACTCTGTTTCATTTAGAACAGAACGTAAAAAGACTCCTTGAATATCTGGAGTAGTAGAAGTGAAGATAAGTTTCTTATCATTCAATAAGCATCTTGTATTTCATAGAAATTGGGGGCAATATAATCCTTACGTAAGGGCCAGCCTATCCAACTTTCAGGCATCAAGATACGTTTCAGGCGTGGATGGTTCTCATAAGAGATTCCCAACATATCATAAGATTCCCGTTCTTGAAAATCAGCACTTTTCCAAATCCAGAAAACAGACGGGATTCTAGGATTCCTCCTCGGGGCAAATACTTTTATGCATACCTCTTCGGGTTGATCCATACTACACTCTACTTTCGTAAGATGATACACACTAGCTAACAATCCGCCCGGCACTACATCATAGGCACACTGGGAACGTAGATAATTGTAACCATATACATATGAAATGACAGCAATGGAGTACCAATCCCCGGGCTTTATTTCTAAAGTCTCTATTCCTTGGTAATCGAAGCCCAAAGATCTATGAACTAGTTCATGCTTGACTAAACAAGCAGATGAACGACCCTGCATCTTTTTGATCTCTCCTACATTTTTATGAGTATTTCACATTTACGATGAATTTTATGAAGATTGACCTGCTCTTTCTTCTTCTGCACAAAAAGACCCTGCCTAATTCACTAATTCGTGAGAAGATACTGAACTTCTGTATTTGAAAAATGTTTCAGAAGGTCTCTCTGAAGTAGAGGGGGATTGATAGAGCAATCCTTG